CATACCGGAGGAGTATTCACGGGGGGTACTGCAGAACATGTGCGAGCCCCATCTAATGGAAAAATAAAATTCAATGAGGACTTGGTTCATCCGACACGTACACGTCATGGGCATCCCGCCTTTCTATGTTCTATAGACTTGTATGTAACTATTGAGAGTGAAGATATTCTACATAATGTGAATATTCCACCCAAAAGTTTGCTTTTAGTTCAAAACGATCAATATGTAGAATCAGAACAAGTAATTGCTGAGATTCGCGCAGGAATATCCACTTTGAATTTTAAAGAGAAGGTTCGAAAACATATTTATTCTGATTCAGACGGAGAAATGCACTGGAGTACCGATGTCTATCATGCACCCGAATTTACATATGGTAATGTTCATCTATTACCAAAAACAAGTCATTTATGGATATTATTAGGAGGGCCGTGCAGGTCCAGTCTAGTCTACCTTTCGATCCACAAGGATCAGGATCAAATGAATGCGCATTCTCTTTCTGGCAAGCGAAGATATACTTCTAACCTCTCAGTAACCAATGATCAGGCGAGGCAGAAATTGTTTAGTTCGGATTTTTATGGTCAAAAAGAAGATAGGATTCCTGATTATTCAGACCTTAATCGAATCATATGTACTGGTCAGTATAATCTCGTATATTCGCCTATTCTTCACGGGAATTCTGATTTATTGTCAAAAAGGCGAAGAAATAAATTCATCATTCCACTACACTCGATTCAAGAACTCGAGAATGAACTAATGCCCTGTTCAGGTATCTCGATTGAAATCCCCGTAAATGGTATTTTCCGTCGAAATAGTATTCTTGCTTATTTCGATGATCCTCGATACAGAAGAAAGAGTTCGGGCATTATTAAATATGGGACTATAGAAACGCATTCAGTCATCAAAAAAGAGGATTTGATTGAGTATCGAGGAGTCAAGGAATTTAGGCCAAAATACCAAATGAAAGTAGATCGATTTTTTTTCATTCCTGAAGAGGTGCATATCTTGCCCGGATCTTCTTCCATAATGGTACGGAACAATAGTATCGTTGGGGTCGATACACAAATCACCTTAAATCTAAGAAGCCGAGTCGGTGGGTTGGTCCGGGTGGAGAGAAAAAAAAAACGAATTGAACTGAAAATCTTTTCTGGAGATATCCATTTTCCTGGAGAGACGGATAAGATATCCAGACATACCGGCGTTTTGATACCACCAGGAACAGGAAAAAGAAATTCCAAGGAATACAACAAAGTTAAAAATTGGATCTATGTCCAACGAATTACACCTAGTAAGAAAAGGTTTTTTGTTTTAGTTCGACCTGTCGTCACATATGAAATAACGGACGGTATAAATTTAGGAACCCTTTTTCCACCGGATCCATTGCAGGAAAGGGATAATGTGCAACTTCGAATTGTCAATTATATCCTTTATGGAAATGGCAAACCGATTCGAGGAATTTCTGACACAAGTATTCAATTAGTTCGGACTTGTTTAGTATTGAATTGGAACCAAGACAAAAAAAGTTCTTCTTGCGAAGAAGCCCGTGCTTCTTTTGTTGAAATAAGGACAAATGGTTTGATTCGACATTTCCTAAGAATCAACTTAGTGAAATCCCCTATTTCGTATATCGGAAAAAGGAATGATCCGTCGGGGTCAGGATTGCTCTCTGATAATGGATCAGATTGTACCAATATCAACCCCTTTTCTGCCATTTATTCCTATTCCAAGGCAAAAATTCAACAATCTCTTAACCAACCTCAAGGAACTATTCATACGTTGTTGACTAGAAATAAGGAATGTCAGTCGTTGATAATTTTGTCAGCAGCCAATTGTTCTCGAATGGAGCCATTCAAAGATGTAAAATATCACAGTGTGATAAAAGAATCAATTAAAAAAGATCCCCTAATTCCAATTAGGAATTCATTGGGCCCTTTAGGAACATGCCTTCCAATTGAGAATTTTTATTCATCTTACCATTTAATAACTCATAATCAGATCTTAGTAACTAAATATTTGCAACTTGACAATTTAAAACAGACTTTTCAAGTGATTAAATTAAAATATTATTTAATGGATGAAAATGGAAAAATTTTTAATCCCGATCCATGCCGTAACATTATTTTAAATCCATTCAATTTGAATTGGTCTTTTCTCCATCACAATTATTGTGCAGAGACATCTAAAATAATTAGTCTTGGACAGTTTATTTGTGAAAATGTATGTATAGCCAAAAATGGGCCGCCCCTCAAATCGGGTCAAGTTATACTTGTTCAAGTTGACTCGATAGTGATACGATCAGCTAAGCCTTATTTGGCCACCCCCGGAGCAACTGTTCATGGCCATTATGGGGAAACCCTTTACGAAGGAGATACATTAGTTACATTTATATATGAAAAATCGAGATCTGGTGATATAACACAGGGTCTTCCAAAAGTAGAACAGGTCTTAGAAGTGCGTTCGATTGATTCAATATCCATGAATCTAGAAAAGAGGGTTGAGAGTT